CACAACAATCGGATTTTCGTCGCAATCTAATCAAAGGATCCATGCGCGCTCAAAGACGTAAAACAGTGATTTGGAACCTCTTTCAAGTAAATGTACATTCTCCTCTTTTTTTGGATCGTCTAGACAAAACATATTTTTTTTCGTTTTTTGATATCAACGAAATTAAGAATCTAATTTTTAGGAATTGGATGGGGAGAGAACGAGAATCAGAATTAAAAATTTCCTATTTTGAAAATGAAGATAAAAACGAAGAAAAGGAGAAAGAAGAAAAAGAATATAAAAATGAACAGATAGAAATATCAGAAGCTTGGGATGCCTTTATATTTACTCAAGTAATAAGAGGTTTAATGTTAGTAACCCAATCTTTTCTTAGAAAATACATTATATTGCCTTCATTAATAATAGCCAAAAATATTTTCCGTATGTTATTCTTTCAAATTCCCGAGTGGAACGAGGATTTTAAGGAATGGAATAGAGAAATCCATATTAAATGCACCTATAACGGCGTTCAATTATCAGAAACAGAATTTCCCCAAGCTTGGTTAATAGACGGTATTCAGATAAAGATTTTATATCCTTTCTGTCTAAAACCTTGGCGAAAATCTAGGGCACGATCTCATCATAGAGATCTAATGAAAAAAAAAGAAAAAAAAACAAATTTTTGTTTTTTAACAGTCTGGGGAAGGGAAGCGGAACTTCCCTTTGGTTCTCCTCGAAAACGACCTTTCTTTTTTGAACCTATTTATAAAGAACTTCAAAAAAGAAAAAAAAAAGGAGTCATCGAAATAGTTCGAATTATCAACCTAATAATGAAAAAACTGGATAAAGTAAATCTCAATTTATTATTTGAAGTGAGGAAAGAAAAAATATATGAACCAAACGAAAATAAAAAAGATTTAAAAACAAATATTCCTAGTGAATCATCCGTTATAAATAAAACAATACATTGGTTCAATTCTTCACTAATAGAAAGAAGAATGAAAGATCTTTCTGATAAGACAATTCAAATCAGGAATCAAATTGAAGAAACTGCAAAAGACAAGAAAAAAAAAGAAATAGTTATAATTTATGATAATAAAAGATCGGGATTACAGAAGCCTATTTGGAAAATATTAAAAAGGAAAAATATCCGATTAATGCGTAAATCACACTACTTTATCAAATCATTCATTGAAAAAATATACATAGATATTTTTTTATGTACCATTAGCTTTTCTAAGATCAATACACAACTTTTCTTTGAATCAACAAAAAAGATCTTTAATAAATCCATTTACAATAATGGAATAAATAAAGAACAAAAAGGAATTGATGAAATAAATCAAAATACAATGAATTTTCTTTTGACTAGAAAAAAATTGTTTTCAAATATTGATAATACTAAGACTAGCAATAAAAATTCCAATACTTATTGGAACTTATCTTCCCTATCCCAAGCATATGTTTTTTACAAAATATCACAAAACCAATTACTTAATAAGTATCAATTGAGACCTGTACTTCAATATCAAGGGAGCTATCCTTTTTTTAAGGATAATTTAAAAGACTATTATATGATACACGGAATATTTAATTATAAATCAAGACATAAGCAAATTAATACGTTTGTAATGAACGAATGGAAAAACTGGTTAAAAAGTTATTATCAATATGATTTATCTAAAAAAAAAAAGTATCAATTAGTATTAGTACCTAAAGAATGGAGAAATAGAATTGATAAAATTCAAAATAAGGAATCAAACCAATTGGATTTCTATCAAAAATATCGATTCATTTATTCCATGAAAGAAAATGACTATGCAGAGAATTCATTTATGAATAACAAAGATAAATGGAAAAAACATTACAGATATGATATTTTCTCATATAAATACATAAGCCTCCCTAATTTATACATTTCTGAATCAACATTAGAAAAAAAAGGGGACCAAGAAATTACATATCATTTCAATACATCGAAACCTGAATCATTTTATGTATTGGTAAGTATACCTAGTAATGATTATCTAGAAAAAGTAGAAAAAGGATTTCTTATTGATAGGAATACTAATTTGGATAGAAAATATTTTGATTGTAGAATTCTTCATCTTTGTTTTCTAAATAATATTATTGAGAATAATATAGAGATTTGGACCAATGCACATATTGGCATCAAGATTCAGAAAAAGACTAAGACTGATTTTAAGAATTTCAGCAAAATGGAAAAAAAAGATCTTTTTTTTCCTACAATTCATCAAGAGAGCAAAACATGCAATTTACTTTTTGATTGCATGGGAATGAATAAAAAAAGGTTCTATGATAATGATATTGCATCCAATCATGATACTATATCCAATCTAGAAACTTGGTTCTTCCCAGAATTTGTACTACTTTTTGATGTATATAAAATTCAACCTTGGATCATCCCAATTAAATCACTCTTTTTTCATTTTTCTATAAATGAAAAAAGTAAAAAAATTAACGTAAAATCATCTAAGAGAAAAAAAGATCTTGAATTAGTAAATTCCAAGCAGGAAGAAAACCAACAACAGGTCCAAAGAAATCTTGTATTGAATCTACTAAACCAAAATAAGAAAAAAACTGTTGAAGAAGATTACGCAAGTTTAGAAATAAAAAAAGGTAAAAAAAAACAATATAAGAGCAAGAATGAAATGGAACTAGATTTCTTTTTGAGAAAATATTTACTTTTTCAACTAAGATGGGCTTATTATTTGAAGAATAAAGTAATGAAAAATATAAGGGTATATTGTCTCCTACTTAGACTGATAAATCCAAAGGAAATTGCTATATCTTCGATTCAAAGAGGTGAAATAAATCTAGATGAAATGTTGATTCAAAGGGACCTAGTTCTTGCAGAATTGATAAGAAAGGGAATCTTTATTATTGAACCAATTTGTCTATCTATACGAAGGGACGGAAAATCTATTATATATCAAACTATGGATATTTTATCAGTCGATAATAATAAGTACCAAACAAATAAAAAATACACAAAAAAAAGAATTGAGAAAAGGGGGTTTAAAAAATCCATTGCACGACACAACAACATATTTTTGAGTGGAGACAAAAATAATTATGATTTACTTGTTCCTGAAAATATTCTATCCCCCAGACGTCGTAGAGAATTTCGAATTCGAATTTGTTTAAATTCCCGGAATTTTCATGTTGTGGATAGAAATCCAAGATTTTGCAATGAAAATAAAATAAGAAACTGTGGGCAATTTTTGAATGAGAACAAACATATTAATACAGATAGAAAAAATTTCATTAAATTCAAATTGTTTTTTTGGCCCAATTATAGATTAGAAGATTTAGCTTGTATGAATCGCTATTGGTTTGATGCCAATAACAGCAGTCGTTTCAGTATGTCAAGAATACATATGTATTAACAATTAGGAATCAATTCAATTCCAATGAAAAAATTTAGAATTGATTTCCTACATATCGTCTAACATATTTGGTAGATGAGAAAGCCAAAAAACATATACACTATGTAGTAATACTAAAATACATGATGTTGATTTTATAGTTTTATAGTCTATCAACTTTCATTAGGATAGGAAGAGTGGAATTTCTTTAAATAAAAAGAACAAATAAATTGTTCTATTTCGCGAATACATATATGTTTTGTATATTTTAATCAAAATATACAAAACATAAAAACATAAACCACATAAATGAAAAAAAGAGTATATGAATAGAATCCAATTTTGATGTATACTAGATGAAAAGATAAAAATAACTGCCATAATAAATATTCTTTATTATTATTTTTTTTTTTTTATTTTATTTTTCCTGATCGATAAAATTCACAGAAAATAAAGATACAAAATTTCATTTATGGTCAAAAAAAATTCATTCATCTCAGTTATTAAACAAGAAGAAAAAGAAGAAAATAGTGGATCTGTTGAATTTCAAGTATTCCATTTCACCAGTAAGATACAAAGACTTACTTCACATTTAGAATTGCACAAAAGAGATTTTTTATCACAAAGGGGTCTACGAATAATTCTAGGAAAACGTCAACGATTATTGACTTATTTGTCAAAGAAAAATAAAGTGCGTTATAAGAAATTAATGGATCAATTAAATATTCGGGAACCAAAAATTTCTTAATTAAAATTTAATTTCTTATTATTATTCTTGTTCTTTTTTATTTTTTCATTATTTTTTTCTTAGTTCAGTTATTCTTTGTTTATATTTTTCATTTTAATAAAATAATGAAAAAATGAATTAAGGAAAAAATATGAGCCACAAAGTACATTGGACAAAGTTTAATAATTACCTTATCCCATACAAATCATTTACCTGTAAATATTGAATATCTTTAGTAATATTTCTGGGATCAGTTATTATATTATTCTATTAGGAGGTCTGGGAATAGTATTACTTATCAATCCCATTGATTCTGCCTTTTTATTGGTATTGGTTCTTCTTGTTTGTATATCCTTAATTCTCTCTTTTTTGAGTTCCTATTTTGTATCTGCCACGCAGTTCCTTATTTGTGGGAAGCATTATTGTATTAATCATATTTGCTGTGCTGTTTATGAACGGTTCAGAATATTCCAACGATTCCTATTTGCAGACCTTTGGAAATAGGATCACTTCATTGGTTTGTACAAGTATTTTTTTTCATTGAATGACTACTCTCCCAAATACGTTATGGTACAGAATTTTTTGGACTACAAGATCAAATCAGGATTATAGAACAGGATTTATTCATAAGTAACGTTCAACAAATTGGGATCCTTTTATACACAGATTTTTCTCTTACTTTTAAACTCATTTATCTAATCCTTTTAATTTCTTTGATATTTGATAGGTGCAATTACTATGGCTCATTAATAATCTAATAATAAAGAAAATCTAATAATAAATAATCTAATACTAATATACTAATATATTAATATATTAAGAAAGAAGAACTTCTTTCAATTTACTGTGAATATATTCTTTTGTTCTTTAATTCTTCTATTCTAGTCAACTTAATTGGTTTCATTTTTGTTCATATTTCAATTAATTGAGAGAGATGAGGAATTTATCAATAATTTTAGAACATGTATTTCTTCTAAGTGTTTATTTATTTTCTATCGGTATCTATGGACTGATCACAAGCCGAAGCATGGCTAGAACACTTATGTGTCTTGAGTTTATACTGAATTCGGTAAATATAAATCTCGTCACATTTTCCAATCTATTTGATAGTCAACAATTAAAAGAACAAATTTTCTCAATCTTTTTTATAGCCATTGCTGCTGTTTAAACAACTATTGGCCTAGCTATTGTTTCGTCGATTCATCGTAACTGAAAATCAATTCGTATTAAGAAATCAAATTTGCTGAAGATTTAGTCATAATTCTTCTATTTTCACATAGAAATCGAAACATAAGACTTTTATAGAATTTGAGAATATTCTAAATAGAATCTAATAGAATTAGAATTTAGAATAATAAAATAATATAATTAGAATTCAATATTAATAAAATCTAAAATTCTCTTATTATTATTTACTTATTTCTTTTATTTCTTCTCTTTTTTCATATAGATTTATGATTGAGATTTCTAGTTACTAACCTCTTCTATTACTAACCTAATAACAAAATAACAAACGTATTAATTTGATATTGATATATAATATATCAATATATATCAATATCAAATTAATTCTATTTCTATCTATCCATATAATTATTCTACCTATATACTAGAATCTTTCTCTATTTTATAATCTATCTAAATTTTATATACATATAGTAAAATTAACATGAATTGAATTCGTAAACTTATCTTTCATGGTTATTGAAATGGAAATCAAAGTATCTTGGTCCTTTCTCATAAACAGATTAAAAAATCTATTGATTATTAAAATTTTGATAAATCATTGATTCATCTGGTGTCTACAATAGAAAATATATGATTATTTCATTTTCTTATTTTACCAGATTGAAAATTTTTTGTGTTCAAAACTGGAATTTATAGACCCAATGTCACATTCAGTAAAGATTTATGATACATGTATAGGATGTACCCAATGTGTTCGAGCTTGCCCTACGGATGTATTGGAAATGATACCTTGGAACGGATGTAAAGCTAAGCAAATTGCTTCTGCGCCAAGAACCGAAGATTGTGTAGGTTGTAAAAGATGTGAATCCGCTTGTCCAACGGATTTTTTGAGTGTCCGTGTTTATTTATGGCATGAAACAACTCGCAGCATGGGTCTTTCTTATTGATATGTGACAAAAAACTCCACTTGAATCATTTGATTCCTCTTTACTGACAAAAGTCCGTATTCGAGAAAAGAGAATATATTATTCTTCTCCCGAGCACGGGCTTTTCTGGTAGAATCTTATCTTGTCTTTATCACGAATTATTTTCCTTGGTTAACAATAATTTTTGTTTTGCCCATATTTGCGAGTTCTTCAATTATCTTTTCACTCATAGGATAAATAAGGTGTGTATAGGTGGTATACTATATATATTATATATATATATGTATTCTAGAGTTCCTTCTAAATGATCTATTTATTTTGTTATCATTTTCCAATTGGACGATCCGATCCATTAACTCAATCCAAGAAGGATTCTAAATGGATCAATTTTTTTGATTTTCAATGGAGACTGGAAATCGATGGACTTTCCATAGGACCCTTTTTACTGACAGGATTTAGAACTACTTTAGTAGCTTGGCCAATTACTCAAAATCTGCGATTTTTCTATTTCTTGATGCTAGCAATGTATAGTGGTCAAATAGCATCATTTTCTTCTCGAGACTTTTTCCTTTTTTTCATCATGTAGGAATTGAATTAATTGGAAAAAAAAGTCTTAGAATTCTTTGACTTTCATATTTTCACGATTCTTCATTGTGCAATGAAAAAAAGGTAAGTGTTAATTAGAATTGTAATTAGATATATCTAAAGTTTTTGAGAATCTTTTAAATAGAGGAATTCTTAAAATGGTTCTCAAAAACTCGCACAAAATTTCATTGTTTATCTGGCGATTCTTTTATATATCCTTTATTTTTTATGTATTCTTTATGCAGTTTCTTTTATTCAATTAGATATTCATTGGAATAAGCCATAACTATGGAACCCGATTCCTAATAGATTGATCCCAAAATAGCATATCCAAATTAGGAGAAATCCTATAGAAGCTACAAATGCCGAATTCGTAACTTGATCTTGCAATTTTGAATTTTTTCTAGTATGTAAATAAATTGCAAATATGGTCCAAGTAATAAATGCCCAAGTTTCCTTAGGATCCCAATTCCAATATGAACCCCATGCTTCATTAGCCCATACTGCTCCAGAAAGAATGCCTATGGTTAAAAAGGTAAACCCTAAACTAATGACACGATAACTCCAAGAATCCAAATGCTGAATTAATTGATATTTGTAAAAATTTTTAAATGATAGGAAAGAAGTCTTTTTTAAAAGACTTCCTTTTTCGTTCAAATATTCCATATCACAAAAGAAAAATGATTTCCTTAAACTTAAAAAATTC